AATGTAGAGCCTGTGGAAAGGATTATTTTGATAGGATAAAAAACGTAAAATCTTTACCTACATTATATTTAATAGAATTAAACTATTACCTAAAGTTTCAAAAACTTTTATACATCATATACTAAAATATAAAAAGATAAGCTAAATTTAAGCTCTTGGGTTCATACCCCAATCATAAAGAAACTCTTTTCTTTTTAATAACAAAAATTTATAAACTAATATTCTTCTTAATTTTAATTATAAGAACATTAATTTCAATTTCAGCATATACATGATTAGGAATATGAATTGGTTTAGAAATAAATCTTCTATCTATTATCCCTATTATTCAAAGAAAAAGAATTTTATCTTCCGAATCTTCAATTAAATATTTTATTACACAAGCTCTAGCATCAACAATTATTATAATAAGAATTATTATAATAATATGAAAATTTAGATTCTCTTCAAGAATTAACTTCCAAAGAAATCTATTAATAATTATAAATTCAGGACTTTTATTAAAAATAGGAATAGCCCCACTCCATTTTTGATTCCCAGAAGTTCTTGAAGGATTAAACTGAAATAATTGTATATTAATATTAACCTGACAAAAAATTACCCCTATAGTGTTATTAATATATAATACAAAATTTGAATTATTTTATTCAATAATTGTTATTTCAGGAATAATTATTAGAAGAATTCTAAGAATAAACCAGATTAGAATCCGAAAACTTATAGCTTTTTCTTCAATTAATCATATAAGTTGAATATTAAGAGTGATAATAATAGAAAAGACAATCTGAATAATTTATTTTATTATTTATTCGATTATTACTATCAACATCTCAATAATTATAAAAAATATCTTTTACCTAAATCAACTTTTCCCAACATTAAATATATCACCATCAATAAAAATATTTTTTATATTAAACTTCTTATCTCTTAGAGGAATTCCACCATTTTTAGGATTTCTCCCTAAATGACTTGTTATTCAAACTATAGTAGAAAATAAAATATTTACACTAACAATTATCATAATTATATTTACTTTAATTATAATTTTTGTCTATATCCGAATTGCAATAACAAGATTAATTATAAAAAACAACTATATAAATTGAAATCTAAAGCTTAATCTTAAAATTAATAAAATAACTATTAGTATAGTAAATTTTTTTATAATAACAAGATTGATTATAGTAACAATTTTTTTAAATATGATTTAAGAAGGATTTAAGTTAATAAAACTAATAACCTTCAAAGTTGTAAATAAAGTTTACTTTAAGCCTTACAAGAATAAGTTAAATCTTAATTCACTTATTAACTTAGAAACATACATTATATGGTCATTAAGTTTTGGATTGTTTAATCACCTTTAAATTTGCAATTTAAAATCATAATTGAATACAAAACTAGTAAAGGGAATAATTCCGTAAATAAATTTACAATTTATCACCTGTATCTCGGTCACTTTACTTAATAAATGATTATTTTCTACAAACCATAAAGACATTGGAACTTTATATTTTATTTTTGGTGTATGAGCAGGAATATTAGGAACTTCATTAAGCCTTTTAATCCGAGCTGAACTAGGAAACCCGGGTTCATTAATTGGAAATGACCAAATTTATAATGTAATTGTTACAGCTCACGCTTTTATTATAATTTTTTTTATAGTAATACCAATTATAATTGGGGGGTTTGGAAATTGACTTGTACCATTAATACTTGGAGCCCCTGATATAGCATTCCCTCGAATAAACAACATAAGATTTTGATTACTTCCACCATCTCTTTCACTCTTATTAATAAGAAGAATCGTTGAAAATGGAGCAGGAACTGGATGAACAGTTTACCCCCCTCTTTCTGCTAATATTGCTCATAGAGGTTCATCCGTAGATTTAGCAATTTTTAGACTTCATTTAGCGGGAATCTCATCAATTTTAGGAGCAGTAAACTTTATTTCAACAATTATTAATATACGATCAATTGGAATAACATTTGACCGTCTCCCTTTATTTGTATGAGCTGTAATAATTACAGCTGTCTTACTTCTTTTATCATTACCAGTATTAGCAGGAGCTATTACGATATTATTAACTGATCGAAATTTAAATACCTCATTTTTTGACCCGGCAGGAGGAGGAGACCCAATTTTATATCAGCATTTATTTTGATTCTTTGGACATCCAGAAGTCTATATTTTAATTCTACCAGGATTTGGAATAATTTCCCACATTGTTAGGCAAGAAAGAGGAAAAAAAGAAACCTTTGGGTCAATCGGAATAATCTATGCAATAATAGCAATTGGTTTACTTGGATTTGTAGTATGGGCTCATCACATGTTTACAGTAGGAATAGATGTGGATACTCGAGCTTATTTTACATCAGCTACAATAATTATTGCTGTCCCTACAGGAATTAAAATTTTTAGATGATTAGCAACAATTCATGGAGCTCAAGTAAAATATTCCCCTCAAATAATATGAGCATTAGGGTTTATTTTTTTATTTACAATTGGAGGACTAACAGGAGTAATTTTAGCAAATTCTTCAATTGATATTATTCTACATGATACTTATTATGTAGTAGCTCATTTTCATTATGTATTATCTATAGGAGCAGTGTTTGCTATTATAGGAGGAATTATTAATTGATTTCCTTTATTCACAGGATTCTCTTTAAACGAAAAACTTTTAAAAATTCAATTTTTCTCTATATTTATTGGAGTAAATTTAACATTTTTCCCTCAACATTTTTTAGGATTAAGAGGAATACCTCGACGATACTCTGATTATCCTGATGCCTATCTATCATGAAATTTAATATCTTCAGTAGGATCATTAATTAGAACAATTAGAATTTTATTTATAATTTATATTATATGAGAAGGAATAAATTCTATACGAAAAAATATTTACCCAATCAATATACCAACTTCTAATGAATGAATACAAAATACTCCACCAATAGAACATACTTATTCTGAATTACCAATATTAATTAAATTCTAATATGGCAGAATAGTGCAATGGATTTAAGACCCATATATAAAGTTTTCTTTTTTTAGAAAATGGCAACATGAATAAACCTAAATTCACAAGATAGTATTTCACCTTTAATAGAACAATTAACTTTTTTTCATGATCATACTATAATAATTTTAATTATAATCACTTTAATTGTAATATATATCATTCTATCAATTATAATAAATAAATATATTAATCGATTTTTACTAGAAGGTCAAATAATCGAATTTATATGAACTATTGCTCCTGCAGTAACTTTAATTTTTATTGCTTTACCTAGACTTCAACTTCTTTATCTTCTTGATGAAATTAATTTACCTCTTGTATCAATTAAATCTCTTGGGCACCAATGATACTGATCATACGAATTTTCAGACTTTAAGAAATCCGAATTTGATTCATATATAATTCCAAGAAATGAACAAAATAAATTTTCATTTCGACTCCTAGAAGTAGATAATCGTCTTGCTCTTCCAGTTTATACACAAATCCGAATAATAGTATCATCAACAGATGTAATTCATTCATGAACTATTCCATCATCAAGTGTAAAAATTGATGCAACCCCTGGACGATTAAATCAAACAACCTTTTATATAAATCGAATTGGAGTTTTCTTCGGCCAATGTTCAGAGATCTGTGGAATAAACCATAGATTTATACCAATTGTAGTAGAAAGGATTTTACCTAAATATTTTATTAAATGAGTAAAAAATCTTTCATTAGATGACTGAAAGCAAGTATTGGTCTCTTAAACCACTTTATAGTAAATTAGCATCTACTTCTAATGAAAAATTTAGTTAATGAATAACATTAACTTGTCAAGTTAAAGTAATTAATATTTAATAATTTTTAATCCCTCAAATAGCACCTCTTAGATGATTAAATTTATTTATATTCTTTATTATAGTATTTATAATATTTAATATAATAAACTATTTTTCATTAATATATAAAAATAAGTCCTTAAATCAACAAAAAACTAAAAAAACATTTTTATGAAAATGATAACAAACCTATTTTCAAGATTTGACCCATCAACTAGAATAAATCTAGCATTAAATTGAACAAGAATCTTCTTAGGATTACTTGTTATACCTTCAATATATTGAATTATTCCTTCACGAATTAATTTTATATGAATTAAATTATGTTTAATTTTAAGAAAAGAATTTAAAGTTATCCTTAAAATTAAAAAAATAAAAAGAAGAACTCTAATTTTTGTTTCATTATTTTCATTAATTTTATTTAATAATTTTCTTAGTCTTTTTCCTTATATCTTTTCAAGTACAAGACATTTAATTCTAACACTAACTTTATCTTTACCTTTATGATTAAGATTCATAATCTATGGGTGAATTAATAACACAATTCATATACTTGCCCATTTAGTCCCACAAGGAACACCTTCAGTTTTAATACCTTTTATAGTATGTATTGAAACAATTAGAAATATTATCCGACCAGGAACTTTAGCAATTCGATTAACAGCAAATATAATTGCTGGACATTTACTTTTAACCTTAATAGGAAGAACAGGTAATAAAATTTCATTATTAATAATTAATATTTTAGTTATTTCACAACTCCTTCTCCTTCTTCTTGAAAGAGCTGTAGCTATTATTCAATCATATGTATTCTCAATTTTAAGAACCTTATATTCTAGAGAAGTAAACTAATGTTAAATAAAAATCATACTTATCACTTAGTAGAAGTCAGACCTTGACCAATTTTAGGTGCATTTAGAACAACAATTATACTTACTGGAACAATCAAATGATTTCATTTATATGAAATAAATTTATTTTTATTAGGTGTAATATGTACACTATTAATTATATACCAATGATGACGTGATACTACTCGTGAAGGAACTTTTCAAGGACTTCATACATCTAAAGTTGTTAAAGGTTTACGATGAGGAATAATTTTATTTATTACATCAGAAGTTTTATTTTTTGTATCATTTTTTTGAAGATTCTTCCATAGAAGATTATCTCCTTCAATCGAAATTGGAATAATATGACCTCCTAAAAGTATTACCCCGTTTAATCCAATTCTAATCCCCCTCCTTAATACAACTATCTTAATTTCATCTGGAATTACTGTAACATGAACTCATCATAGATTAATAGAAAATAATTATAAACAAGGAATTTATAGTTTATCATTAACAATTTTATTAGGAATTTATTTCTCAATTTTACAAGGTTATGAGTATATAGAATCAACTTTTACAATTGCAGACTCAGTTTATGGATCAAGATTTTTTATAGCAACAGGATTTCATGGAATTCATGTAATTATTGGAACAACTTTCTTAACAGTATGTTTATTTCGACAAATAAAAAATCATTTCTCATCTAAACATCACTTCGGATTTGAAGCAGCTGCTTGATATTGACATTTTGTTGATGTAGTATGATTATTCCTTTATATTTCAATTTATTGATGAGGTAGATATTTATATAGTATAAAAATTATTTTTAACTTCCAATTAAAAGATCTAATAAATTAGTATAAATAATTATTATTACAAAAAATCTTGCATTAATTACATTTATACTATCATTTATTATTATAATATTAACAAGAATATTATCAAAAAAAACTATTATTGACCGAGAAAAAAGATCTCCTTTTGAGTGTGGTTTTGACCCAAAATCTTCTGCTCGTATACCTTTTTCCCTACAATTCTTTTTGATCGCAATAATTTTCTTAATTTTTGATGTAGAAATTACCCTCCTTTTACCGTTAGTTATAACAATAAAAATTACAAGAATTATATCATTTAATATTGTAACATTAATTTTTATTTTTATCTTATTAATTGGTTTATACCATGAATGGAATCAAGGAGCTTTAAATTGAGCCCTTTAGGATAATAGTTAAAATTAACATTTAATTTGCATTTAAAAAATATTGGGATTACAATTTATCTTAAATAAGAAACAAAATATTGTAATTAGTTTCGACCTAATCCTTTGATGATCTTTCATCCTTATTTATTAAATGAAACCAAATTAGAGGTAAATCACTGTTAATGATTAAACTGAGTAAACACTCCATTTAAAGAAATATGAAATCCAAAATGAAACTTCTAATTTCAATTTTAAGCAGTGAAACTCTGTTTATATTTCTATTTATATAGTTTAACTAAAACATTACATTTTCATTGTAAAATTAAACTATGTTTTATAAATATTTTAAGATCTAAAATCTCCTTAATATCTTCAATATTATGCTCTAAATAAGCTATTAAAATAAATAATTAATAATAAAATAAAAACTGATAATAAAATAAAATAAATCTTTAAACTATTATTAAATAACAATTGATTAAATTTTGAACTTTTTACAATATAATTATACAAATTTTGAGAACCAAAATATTCTAATCAACCTAAGTCAAAATTCTTATAATAAATATTTCTAAACTTTAAAAAATAATAATTAACAAAATAAGTTGATAAAACAGATATATTTAATATAGAAGAAAAAAATAAACTTAAAGTTAATATTTTAATTGACTTTAATTCATAATTAAAACCAAAATTTGAGAATTCATACCCAATAAATAATCCAAAAAAAATTATTAATAAAACTATAATCTTTATATTAAAAGGTAAACAAATAAAATAAGGAGTAGGAAATATTAATCATGATAAAAATCTACCTCCAGAAATAACTAAGAAAATTAAACCCCTTATTCCTTTTAATATGATAAACCCTTGATCATTTAAATTATTTAAAGAGAAAAAATTATAAGATCTAAATAAAGAATAATAACAAAGACGAAAAGTATAACTAACAGTTAATCCAATAGAAACATAAAATACAATATATACAAATATATTAAAATATCTTATAGATAAAAATTCTAAAATTAAATCCTTAGAATAAAAACCTGATAAAAAAGGTAATCCACATAAAGAAAAATTTGAAATATTAAAAAATGTACATGTTAAAGGCATAAAATTAGCTAAAGTCCCTATATAACGAATATCCTGACAATTAATTAAATTATGAATTATACAACCAGCACATATAAAAAGTAAAGCCTTAAATAAAGCATGAGACAAAAGATGAAAAAAAGCAAGCTTATAATCCCCTAAAGACAAAATCCTTAATATTAAACCAAGTTGACTTAATGTAGATAACGCAATAATTTTCTTTAAATCATATTCAAAATTAGCCCCAAGTCCTGATATAAATATTGTTATTATAGAAATGAACAATAAAAAATTCATTAAATTAGAATTGAAACAAAAATTAAAACGAATTAGTAAATAAACACCAGCAGTTACAAGTGTTGAAGAATGAACAAGAGATGACACAGGTGTAGGAGCAGATATAGCAGCAGGCAACCAGGAAGAGAAAGGAATTTGGGCTCTTTTAGTTAAAGCAGATAAAACAACAAAATAACTTACAATTTTCATATTATAATCACTTTTTATAAAATCTAAGTAAAAAATAAAATTTCAACTTCCATAATTTATTATTCAAGCAACAGCCATTAGAATTCCAACATCACCAACACGATTAGATAAAGCAGTTAATATACCAGCATTTAATGATTTAGTATTTTGATAATAAATAACTAAACAATAAGAAACTAATCCCAACCCATCTCAGCCTAAAAGAATTCTAATTAAATTAGGACTAATAATTAAAAATATTATTGATATAACAAATAAAAAAACTAAAAAAATAAATCGATTAATATTCAAATCACCATATATATATTCATCTCTATAATAAATTACTATTGAAGAAATAAATAAAACAAACCTTATAAATAATAAAGATATTCAGTCTAATAAAACTGATATATAAATAATATTTGAATTTAATGTAAAAAGCTCATATTCAAGAATAATTATAAAATCAAACATTATAAAGTAAAGACCAATAATAAAAAAAGTTAAACTAAAAAAAAATATAAAAAATGAAAAAACAAAACAAATTACAATTATTTAAAATACAAAGTATATCACTGATACCACAAATCAGAATTTTTATTAAACTATTTAAATAAAATATAAAAATATCACCACATAAAAAAACTAAATTTAAAGGAACCCAATGAAGAAATAATAATAAATACTCACGGATATTACCTAAAGAAAATGAGTATAAACCCTGATAAATCACTCCATGTTGACTATGAGAATATAAAAATAATGAATAAGCAGCACCAAAAAAAGATATTAATGAAAGAAAAATAAATCTAATACACCTTCAAGAAATAACTCTATTAATAAGTATAATTTCTCCAAAAAGATTTAATGAAAACGGTGCACCTATATTTGATGAACATAAAAGAAATCATCATAAAGATATTCTAGGTATTAAATTAATTAAACCCTTATTTAAAAATAATCTTCGACTTGATAAACGTTCATAAGAAATATTAGCTAAACAAAAAAGACCAGATGAGCATAATCCATGAGCAATTATTATTAAAAAAGAACCATAAAATCCTCAAAGATTTAAGGTTATTAAACCTCTTAAAACTAATCCTATATGAGAAACAGAAGAATAAGCAATTAAAGATTTAATATCACTTTGACGAAGACAAACTAAAGAAATATAAAAACCCCCAATCAAACTAATAGTAATAAAAATAAAATTAAATTTTAATCCAATTTCTGTAAAAATTTTTATAAAACGTAAAAATCCGTAACCCCCTAACTTTAATATCACACCAGCCAAAATTATTGAACCAGAAATAGGAGCTTCAACATGAGCTTTTGGTAATCATAAATGAACAAAATATATTGGTATTTTAATTAAAAAAACTACAATTACACAAATGTATAAATATAAAGAATTAATATTTAAAAGAAAAAAAAAATCTAAACCATAATTTAAATTATATATATAGAATAATGAAACCATTATAGGAAGTGAACCAAATAATGTGTATATAAATATATAAATTCCTGCTTGAATACGTTCAGGTTGATATCCTCAACCTAAAATAAGAAATAAAGTAGGGATTAATCTTATCTCAAAAAATAAATAAAATATAAATATATTTATTGAACAAAAAGTAAGAAAAAGGAATATTAATAATAACAAAATAATAAATCTAAAAAATAAAGAAAAATTATTATATAAATAAATTTTTTCTCTTGCTATTATTATTAAAACACAAATCCAAATTCTAAGTAAAATTATAAAAAAAGTTAAATAATCGCATCCAAAAGAATAACTAATTGAAGAAAAATATATATTAAAACTATACCTATAAAAAAATAAAGTAAAATAAACAAAATAAATAAACTGAATAATTCAGAAATAATTTATTAAAAAACATAAAGGAATCATAAAAAATATTAATAAAATAAATTTTATCATAAAATATTAAAAGAATTAAAATAATCATTACCATAAGTACGAACTATTGAAACTAAAATAGATAATCCTAAAGCGCCTTCACAGACTCTTAAAGACAAAAAAATTATTAAAAAATAACCTTCAAATATTATTATTAAAATATAAATAGTTAATCCTAAAAATAATGATAAAACAATAAACTCTAATCTTAATAATATTAAAAGTAAATGACTACATTTTAAACATATAACTAATAAACCAATAAAATATATAAAAATAAAAAATATGAACCCGTAAATTAACATTGTTTTAATAATTTAAAATAAAATATTGGTCTTGTAAACCAAAAATAAGTAATCTTTTAAAACTTCAGAGAAAAATAAATTTATTCTTCATTAACTTCCAAAGTTAATATTTTATATAAACTATTCTCTGTATAACATTATTAATATATATAACTATAATAACAATTATATTCATATTTATTTCTCACCCATTAACTATAGGGATAATTTTATTAATCCAAACTTTACTAATTGCAATATATACAGGTTATATTTCAATAAATTTATGATTCTCTTATATTTTATTTATTATTATAGTTGGAGGAATACTTATTCTCTTTATTTATATAACAAGAGTAGCTTCAAACGAAAAATTTTCATACAGAAAAATAATAATAATCTTAATAATAATATTTATTATAGTAAGAATATGAATTATAAAAGACCAATTAATAATAATAATAAACTCTATAAATTTAGATTTAATAACAAAAAAAATTATTTTTAAAATGTCCTTAAACAAATTTCTTATATACCCTATAATAATGATATCAGCAAGAATTATTATTTACCTATTAATAGCCCTTGTAGCTGTAAGAAAAATTACTAATATTAAAAATGGACCCTTACGAAAAAATATTTAATGAAAATTATAAAAAAAAATCCATTATTAAAAATTATTAATAAAACTATTATTGATCTACCCTCACCTTCTAATATTTCAACATGATGAAATTTTGGATCACTTTTAGGTTTATGTTTAATTATTCAAACCTTAACAGGACTCTTTCTTGCTATACATTATTGTTCAGATATTAGATTAGCATTTAATAGAGTAATTCATATTTGTCGAGATGTTAATTACGGGTGATTAATACGAATTATTCATATAAATGGAGCATCTATATTTTTTATTTGCTTATACATTCATATTGGACGAGGAATATACTATAGATCATTTATTCAAACAATAACATGAATAATCGGAGTAATTATATTTTTTATAATTATAGCAACTGCATTTTTAGGATATGTTTTACCTTGAGGACAAATATCATTTTGAGGAGCAACAGTTATCACAAACCTTTTATCAGCAATCCCTTATTTAGGAACTGAAATCGTTCAATGAATCTGAGGAGGATTTGCAGTTGATAATGCTACATTAACCCGATTTTTTGCGTTACATTTCATTTTACCATTTGTAATTATAGCTCTAGCAATAGTACATTTATTATTCCTTCATCAAAAGGGATCATTTAATCCATTAGGTTCTACTAATAATATCGATAAAATACAATTTCACCCTTACTTTACATCAAAAGATTTATTAGGATTCTTAATTATATTAATAATATTCACCTTATTTATCCTTATATTTCCTTATATAATAGGAGACCCTGATAATTTCTTACCAGCAGACCCTTTAGTCACTCCAGCTCATATCAAACCCGAGTGATATTTTTTATTTGCATATGCAATTTTACGTTCAATTCCTAATAAGCTAGGAGGAGTAATCGCTTTATTCTGCTCAATTCTAATTTTAGTAATTATACCTACATTTAAAAAAAAAATAAAAAGAAATACATTCTATCCTCTAAATAAAATTTTATTCTGAAGATTTGTTGGAACATTATACTTATTAACATGAATTGGAGGAAAACCTGTTGAAGAACCTTATATTTTAACTGGTCAACTGCTAACAATTTATTACTTCATATTTTTCCCCATATTATTCTTATTATCAAAAAAATGAGATGAAATAATATTTAAAAATTAGTTAATGAACTTGTATAAGTGTATACTTTGAAAGTATAAAAAAAGATTAATAGATCTTATTAACTTATACTAAAAATAATTAACTAAAAAATCAAAGAAAAAACTAATATTTTTAATCCAAAAAAAAATATTAAAAAATTTAAAGAAACAGGAAGAAACCCCTTCCAAGCTAAATATATAAGTTTATCATAACGATAACGAGGTAAAGTTCCACGAACTCAAATAAATAAAAAAGAAATTAGAACAACAAAAAAAAAAAATATAATATTAACTAATGAACCTCCAAAAAACAAAAATACAAATAAAACTCTTATAAACAAAATTCTTGAATATTCAGCTATAAAAATTAAAGCAAATCCACCTCCTCTATATTCAACATTAAACCCAGAAACAAGTTCAGACTCACCCTCAGCAAAATCAAAAGGAGTACGATTAGTCTCAGCTAAACTTGAAGTAAACCAAATTATAGAAAGGGGAATAGAAATAAAAATAAATCAAACATATTGCTGATAAATTATTAAATCAAAAATTCTAACACCTGAAATTAAAAACAAAAAAGATAAAAGAATAATAGCTAATCTTACTTCATAAGAAATAGTTTGAGCTACACAACGTAATCTCCCTAATAATGAATAAGTTGAATTAGAAGATCATCCAGCAATTATAATTGTATAAACAGATAACCTTGATACACAAAGAAAAAAAAGAAAACCTAAAGAAAAATAAAGAAATCCAGAAAAGAAAGGTAAACATAATCATAAAAATAAAGATAAAAACAAATTAAAAATAGGAGAAAAATAATAAGAAAAAAAATTTGATATAATTGGGCTAGTTTGTTCCTTAAAAAATAATTTTAATGCATCTCTAAAAGGCTGAATTAATCCTATAAAACCAACCTTATTTGGACCTTTACGAATTTGAATATAACCTAAAATTTTACGCTCAAATAAAGTTAAAAAAGCAACACCAATTAAAATACATAAAACAAGAATTAAATAAGAAATAAAAAGTAAAAAATAATCAAAAAGATACAAATATTACTTGTATAAAATACATATAAAGATCCTAAATCTATTGCACTATTCTGCCAAAGTAACAATAATATTCAAATTAAAATAATATATTAAATATTTGGTCCTTTCGTACTAAAATATATTAAAAATTTAAAGATAGAAACCAACCTGGCTTACACCGGTTTAAACTCAGATCATGTAAAATTATAAAAGTCGAACAGACTTAATTTTTTAAGCTTCTACACCTAAAATAAATTTTAATCCAACATCGAGGTCGCAAACTTTTCTTTTAATAAGAACTCTAAAGAAAAATTACGCTGTTATCCCTAAGGTAATTTATTTTAAACTTAAAAATATAGATTTTATATTCATAAATTAATGATATTAATTAAAAGAGTTTTATTAATCTTTTAGTCACCCCAACTAAATTTTTAACTAAATAAAATATTAAAAATTCCAAAAAGAATAATAAATATTAAAAATTAAACTCTATAGGGTCTTCTCGTCTTTTAAAAATATTTAAGCCTTTTAACTTAAAAGTAAAATTCAATAAAAAATAATAAAGAGACAGAAATTTTCTCGTCCAATCATTCATTCCAGCTCTCAATAAAAAAGCTAATTATTATGCTACCTTTGCACAGTCAAGATACTGCGGCAATTTAATTAATCATTGAGCAGATTAGACTTTAAATTATAATCAAAAAGACATGTTTTTAATAAACAGGCGAAAAATTTATTTGCCGAGTTCCTTTTTATTACCTAAAAATTTAAATATTAAATAAATTATAATCTACTAATTTAATAATAATAACAAAAGAAATTAAATTAAACAATTTTTTTAAATATAAAAATTAAAATAAATAAAAATCCTAAACATAATAAAATTAACTATTAAATTATTCATATGATTAACAATTTAAATTATACAAAAAATAAAAATTATTAAAATTTTTAATAATATAAATAAAAGCTCATCCCCTTATATATTTTATACTAAAATTTATTAACTAAAAATTAACCAATAAATAAATAATAAAAGAATTAAATTCTTTTCTTTAAAAACTAGATATATTAAAAAACGAATAACATTTCATTTCTAACTAAAAATTAAGAAAATTTATGAAAAAATTAAACATATAATTAATTAGAACTTCTTAATTCGAGAAAATTAAATAAAAAATATTAAATTAATTAACCCTGATACACAAGGTACAATAAATAAAATTTACTTTTAAAAATTTAAATTAATTCAATCACTTTAAATAATAAGCTATAATAAAAACAAATTTTTCTAATAAAATAATAAATAAAAAAATATTTTAAATAAAAAAAAATAATAATAAAATTTATATCAAATTATACTGAATTAAACAGTAATCTTTTTAATGTAAATAAAAAACTTCATTTAAAGCTTTAATTCGATTAATCCTAGATTCACTTTCCAGTAAATCTACTTTGTTACGACTTATCTCAAATTAATGAGAGCGACGGGCAATATGTACACATTTTAGAGCTAAAATCATATTTCAAATATATAAAATATTACTATCAAATCCAATTTAATAATATCCTTCAAAATATTAAACCAAAAATAATTTTAATGTAACCCATCTCTTCTTCCCTATAAACTGCACCTTGATCTGAAATTAACTATTATATACTTATTGAAAATTTAAATTCTTATAAAATATTCAAAACAATGATATACAAGAATAAAAAAAAAGTTTAACTAATCGTGGGATATCAATTACAGGACAGGTTCCTCTGAATAGACTAAAATACCGCCAAATTTTTTAATTTTAAAGAAAATAACTAATAGTAATCTGGTATTTAAATTTACAATTATAATAATAGGGTATCTAATCCTAGTTTAATTTTAACTTTAATAACTTCAAAAAATAATAAAAAAATTATATTAAAATTTAAATTCCACTTAAAAATTTTAATAATAAATTTTAATAAAAAAATTAATTATTAACCAATAAATTTTAATAGAATTATTTGTATAACCGCAATTGCTGGCACAAATTTTATTAAATCTATAATCATTTACTAAAACTTACTTAAATAAATTTTTAATATTAAAAACTGCAAAATATTTTTTAAAATAAAATTTACATATTTAATAATGATAAAATAAAATTTTAAGTTTAAATAAAACTTTTTATTTTTCTTTAAAATATAAGATAAAATAATTTTTATATAAAATTACAAAAATCTTTTTTATTTATCTATAACAATTTTCAAAATTAATAATAAATAATTTCAAACTAATTAATTTTTTTTTTCAATAAAAAATAAATTTAAATAATAAAAATTAAATTTATAATAAATTCAATAAAAATAAAAAATAGTAAAAAAAAAAAACGAATGCTCCCCCTTATAATTAAAAATTTAAATTAAAAATTTACTATATAAAAAAATTTACATACAATTTTAAATTTTACCCCAAATTTAAAAAAAAATAATTATTTAAATTTATTATCTACTAATTATTTAATAAGTTAACCCCAATAACTTACTATTTTAATATTTAAATTATAAATAAATTATTTACCCCAAATAATTATTTTACCCAAATAAATAATAAAACAAAATAATCTTTTAAAATTAAAAAATATTTTTTATAAATTTAAAATTAAAAATAAAAGTTTTATTTTAAATACAAAAAATAGAAAAAAAATTATTCTTACTTATTAATTTTGTTAATTATGATTAAATAATTTTTTATATATAATTTTATATTTTTAAAAATTAATTAATAAAAAATTATTTTATTATAAAAAAATCATTTAAATATAAAATTACAAAAATATTCTTTAAAAGAAATAATTAAACTTAAATTTTTTTAAATAAAAGTAAATTTATTTTTATAAAAATAAAAGTAAAAAATAAGTAATTTTAAAAAGATGAATTTTCAAAAAGAAATTTATTTTTATTATGAGTAATTAAATCAATATGAAAAAAAATCCCTATTAATATTTTTTTTACCCCTAAAAAAAGCGAAAAATAAAAATATTTTTTCATAAATATAGTCAACCAAATATTCAATTTACATTAATTTTTAATTTTTGTTAGGTCAAAAAAAATTAAAATTATAGTTAAATAAACAGGTTTTTTTTTTTTTTTTTTCCATTATTGACCATTTTATATAAATGATTTAATTATTAATAATAATAATAATAATAGTTTATTGTCATTAATAATAAATAAGACATTATAAATATTTTAAATTTAATTATATAATTATATACTATAGATATATATATATATAATATATTTATTCAATGATAAGCCTTATTTATTAATTACACAATTATTTGATAAGGCCCTATTATAATATTAAATATTAATATTAAATTTGTTTTTCTTTCCTTAAATTAAACTTATAAAGATTCATTCGAAAATTATATTTTAATTTAAATATAATGTAATATTAGTTTCACTTTTATATTATTTATACCTAATTATATAAATAAATCAATTATATATTTATATATATATAATATTAAATTATATTAATTATTAAAAAATATCTATATAAATAACAGATAATGATTAATTAATGTATATATGTATATATAATAAGTTAATTTTTATATGTCTTTCAAGTTTTTAAATCAACTATTTTTCTTCTCAAGAATTATATATTATTCCAAAATTAAATTTTCTAAATTTTCTAAAAACCTTTATAAAAATAATACAATTCTAATGTCTCTAAAAAAGTAAAATTTTAAGAACTATTTTTTATGTACAAAAATAATTAACATTAAAAAAAAAATGTTAATTAAAAAAAAAGATTTTAGTATAAACTA